ATTTCTACAATAAATTGGGTAGGTCGCTAGTATAGTTTCCTATCCACGATTCTGCTATTTATTGGAATCATTTTACTGGAATACTATAGTATAAAAATAGTATGAAACCCCCCCGGATAGAATGTTTTTAATACTTATGTAGAACTACAAAGTAAGAAACGTTCTAATTGGATTAATATTGGTGGATCATTTATCAATCATTCATTGAATGATAAATAACTACAAGTGACGGAGATACACGATTTAAATAACGAAAAATCCAATATTTAAAAATAGTATCGAGAATAACCGGAAAAGTGGAAACAAGACCAGATATAATTTGATCATTATGACCAAATCCAAAATCTTTGTATACAGAACCAATCATTAGTTCCCAGCCGTGGGGTGAATGAAATCCGATACATAAATCGGTTAATAAAAGAATTGAAAAGGCTTTTACTGTATCACTTAAGTTATATAGGAATTCCTGAGCCCAAGAGTTAAGAATAACAAGTTCTTCATTACCTAAAATAGAATAACCACTTAAAATAACAAAACAGATTATATTTGTCGAGAAGTGTAAAATTGTATGGATACGATCCTCGTTGTGTATCTTGATTAATTGGATCGTTTCTTTGTGGATTTCTATAAGAAGCTTTTGTAGATATGTCTCCGAGTATTCCTTGATCATTTCTTCCAAGAAGAGGATTTCTTCTAATTCTATGAACTTTTCTAGAATACTTTTTTCTTGAATATCATTCAAAAAAATTTCGGATTGGCCGATATTCGCCCAATTAATAACCCAAGATTCCATACTTTTAGTAAATGAGAGAGAAATCCACCAGGGCAGAAATACTATAGATGCAAGATACAAAAGAGGAGTGAATGCTTTCTTTTTTGCCATTTTTCGCCTGTTAATTTTTAATTAACCCACTCCATTTGTCGGACTTTATGTGATCTAATATTTCTTTCAAACATGAGTTCTAGACAGGGCATCAAACCTATGAATCTATTTTATTTGTGATTTTGTTTTGAATCTAGAAAGAATACAGAAATAGACTAAGACTCCACTTCAAATTCGACTGAAGAAATAATACAAAATAGTGTTGCTAGATACCTCAATTCATCAAATTCCAAACAAATGTCTCCTTTCGATGAATGGCCGAAAGAAGTACTTTAAGGAATGAATATTATTGAGATTTTGAGACGAAAGAACCCCTTATTCTATCAAAATATCCAATATTTCGAAAAAAAAAATTCCAACGATTCCCCATAGTCAAGAATAGAATAATTGAGAGAAAGATATTGTGATGGTCAAAAAAATAAGCGGCAAAACAAGACAGAAATGGGCCCGTTATCATTATTAAGAAAACCCATTATTATTGGATAGTAAAGAACAGATAAAAAGGTCGATTGACAAAGAAAATAATTTACAAGATATGGTTTATCTGCATCTAAAGTATCACTTAGTTATAGAAAAACAGGATTCTTGCGTTTTTTCCCTCCTGCCGAGAAAGCATTCGTTCTTCCGCCCAGTTCCTTTTCTCAAAATCAAAATACTTCAATTGGTACGCGCAAGAAATAGGCCAATTCCGCGGCTTTTTGTTCAATTTCTCGTGGAGTTAAATTCTCATCAGTACGGGTCAACGGAATAGCCCCCCGGCCTCTGATATCCATATAAAGGACACGACGGGCATAAATACCCTCTTTAACTTCTATTCGAACGGATTGAATATCTTTTATAAGGAATCGGAGGAATATGCGACGATTTTTTCCAGGAAATCCCCAACGAAAAATACACACTATTCCTTCCTTTCTATCGAATCGATCATAACCACTACCTACATTCCAGGAAATTGTGCACCACAAATAGGAACTAATAAAGAGACCCGCGATTCCGTAGAAAGACATCACGATTCCCTGTGGAAAAAAAAGGATTTGCTGAGACGGAACAAAAGATATCAAATTTCTACCAAGAAAACTGGAAGTTCCAACCAACAAGAATCCTAATGAACCTAAAAAAACGATAAGGGCCCAACAAAAATTACTTAGTTTTCGAGACCCCGTTATAAGTTCTATCCATGTATGTTCTGATCGCCAACTCATACTTCATCCGATTGCATTTTATTGAAATTGAGAGAATACCCCAAATGATTTTGACTTTACTTTTTTTGTTTCCGAATGAACTTTCATCAACTAGCACTAGTTTGATGTGAACTAGCACTAGTTTAATGGGAACTTTTAGGAGTAATTCATCAAATTGTTTAGATCTAAAATAATAACATACCCCTCATATGATCCCAATATACATATTGATATACATATAGATCCACCAACTTTACATTTTAGGCATCCAGCGATCCTGATCTATTTGAAACTGGCTAGAATTCAGTTATCTATAGATCATTTTCTGCAGACATAAGAGCTTTTCCTTTATGTTCGGCGGAAATCACATGTTCTACTATATTTTCTTTTCCGAAATCAATATCTGTGTTATGCTACAAGTCTAAGTTTCAAAAAAAAAAAAGAATGAGACTGGTTCCCCTCGGATCTAAACAATCTTGTTTTTTTGAACATAAAGAAATAAAGAACCCATTGCAATTGCCGGAAATACTAGGCCTACTAAAGGCACAAAAATAGAGGGAAAATTGAAAGTTGTCATAAAATGGGGTACCTCGATTTATTATTTGTACCTGTTCTTATTTTTTTTTTTAATATCATATTTTATATTTATACTAATTATAATTAATAATTGTAATTATTATGAATTCGTAGCTATTATTAATTAATAATTAATTCAATTTGAAAATTCTTATTAGAGATATTAAGTATCTAGGTGAGTATATAGAATAAGTCCAAGGAATGTAGAACTAAATAAATGGACTTATTCATCTATCTACATGAAAGATACATATGATAATCCATTTTATTTTTCTTCGTTTCTTTGTGTTTTGTTCTTGTCTTCGAATTTCATTTTAATATTTAATAAAGAAAGAGTTTCTTACAAATTATCGAAAGATTCGTTAGAATGCGACACAACCGGGATTTTTAGTGAAAACGAGATTTTCAGTGAAAACGGGATTTTCGGGAGATGGAGAAAGATACAAAACTATATATCTATTTTTTCTATAATTTGAATTTGATTATATACGTAAGATGAAATTCGTTTTATTTTCCTAATTTTACGAAAGGAAGAACTCACGTTTTTATCTTGTTGATAGAGACTTCTTAATTAGTAATCGGGAATCTAGGTAAAAAAAAAAAAAAGAGTTATACGCAACTTTTGATTTTGATTCTTTCTACAATTAGATCTTAGGTCGCCAAAGAAAACTTCCTTTTTAGTTACTTTGATTCCGATAAGCTAAGATTCGGATAAGCTAACTACTTTTTTTGTTTGCTACAAATAAAATAATTGAACTTAGTGCGCTCTACTTGATTGAATTGGAATTCAAAGGAAAGAAGGCGTGGAGCTTAAATAACTCACTCAGAACGCTTTTTAAAAGATTACGCGGTACGATTAGGTCGAATAATCCCTTCTGGAATAAATATTCAGCCGCTTGTGAACCTTCGGGTACTGTTTTATTCAATGTTTGTTCAATTACTCTTTTACCCGCAAATGCAATGTAGGAATTTGGTTCGGCAATAATAATATCTCCCAACATACCAAAACTAGCTGTTACCCCACCAGTAGTAGGAGATGTAAGGATTGATACATACAATAACTTTTTATTTGATTGATAATCATATAAAGTAGACGATATTTTAGCCATTTGCATCAGGCTCAAACTCCCTTCTTGCATGCGCGCTCCCCCCGAAGCGCACACTATAATAAGAGGTAGAAATTGATTGGTAGCGTACTCAATCAAACGGGTGATTTTCTCCCCGACTACGGATCCCATACTACCCCCCATAAACTGAAAATCCATAACCCCAATTGCTACGGGAATACCATTTAGTTGACCTACGCCTGTTTGAACAGCCTCAGTTAATCCTGTCTTTCTTTGATAAGAATCAATACGATCTTTATAAGGCTCCTCCTCCGAATGAAATCCAATGGGATCCAGAGAGACCATGTCTTCATCCATAGGGTCCCAAGTACCGGGGTCGATCGAAACTTCGATTCTTTCTGAACTACCCATTTTCAAATGGTATCCACACTGTTCACAAATATTCATTTTTGATTTCAAAAATTTCTTATAATTTAATCCATAACAATTTTCGCATTGAACCCACAAATGCCTGTATTTTTGAGTTGCATCGAGATCACTAGGCCTTTCTCTTAGAGTTAAATCACTACTCTTCGCGCGGGTTCGTATACTGGACCCCCCACCTTCACTACTAGTTTTATGTTTATCAAAAACGCACCTAGAAATGTAACCGTCACTACTATCACTTACAATGGACGTATCAATACAGATTTGAGACTGAAGATAACTGTCAATGCAACTAGTAATGTGATTATTCCAACTAGATTGAGTATCGTAAATGTAACGATTGTATAAGGAATCTTCATTCGTAGATCCATTATTCATATAACTAGAATTGCGATAACTAGAAAAAGAACTTTCTAGTTCACTCAGAAAAGAATGATCGCTGTCAATCTCAAAAATCTTATTTTCTATATCAAAATAGATAGAATAACTGTCTCCATTACTATCCCTAACTAAAAAAGTATCATCAGAGATGAAATTCTGAATGTCTTTCATGCCAAATAAACGACCAGCATCACTGTAACTAGAATTGCCACGACCCCTCCAACTATGAATGTTTTTAGCCCTACCCTTTCGATTCGGATCTTCACTTTCACTAGTATCTTCAAAAAGACTAAGATTGTCCGTTAATTTCTTTATCCCATACCCGCGTTCTAACTCCTTCTTAAACACCGTCAAATTAAACCACCATCTTTCCATAGAGTTTTCTTGCCCCCTATTTGTACTATTTGTATAAATTGTATAAAAATACAATAGATGAATAGTCATTTGATCCACAATTCTTTATTTTTATTTGAATATTTTATTCCC